GACTTTGGGTTTTGTTGATTTATTACGTGATGATTTTATTGAAAAAGATCGAAGTCGTGGTATTTTTTTCACTCAAGACTGGGTCTCTATGCCAGGTGTTCTGCCCGTGGCTTCAGGGGGTATTCATGTTTGGCATATGCCTGCCCTAACCGAAATCTTTGGGGATGATTCCGTACTACAGTTCGGTGGAGGAACTTTAGGGCACCCTTGGGGAAATGCACCCGGTGCAGTAGCTAATCGGGTGGCTTTAGAAGCATGTGTACAAGCTCGTAATGAGGGACGTGATCTTGCTCGTGAAGGTAATGATATTATTCGTGAAGCTTGCAAATGGAGCCCTGAACTAGCCGCTGCTTGTGAAGTATGGAAAGAGATCAAATTCGAATTCGAACCAGTGGATAAGATAGATAAACAGACAAAATAAGCGCGTATAATTCAGCAATTCCTGTTTGTTCTCCTAATTTATTGCAATGAAACTTGGCCCAATCTTTCTTTTTTTGAGGAAAAGAAAGATTGGGCCGAATAAAGAATAAACATCTTATACTAATCCTATACTATGAACTATGAGGGTCTTTGTGTATTTGCATATATCTTTTATATGTACAGACCTTACGATATACAATACGATATACAAGTATATACAAAATCTAAACATAATAAGATAAGATCGAAGGAAGACTAAACAACTTATCTATTCTATTATTTATTGTTGGAGCCATAGGCTGAATTATGGATCCTTGGGATTGGATTGGTGGATCATTTTATTCAAGCCAAGGGAAGGATCCCTTCTACCCCTATCCTGTATATTGTCTTTTTCGTTCCCTGTTGTAATAGAAACTCTTGACTATATGACACGAGATTCTACGAGACGAAAATTCATTTTTAATTTATGGGAAGAAACAACTATGTATCTTTTTGATGAGAATTGAAAGTTTTACATGAGAGAAACCTGTCTTTATATATCTTTTTTTGAGGAAAAGATTCTATCATAATCACTATCATAATATTGAAATGATTCACCGGATTCCTCAAAAGGAGAATCCTTTCTTTTCAAGACTCGCTCGTTTTTCATTAACAATCTTAATGATTGGATTATATGCTTCATTTGAATTCTGATGAGAAAGAAAAAGAAAGAAAAAAGAAAGAGTAAAATGATTTTTTCTTCATCGAATGACTATTCATTTATTAGTATTAGGTTTTCATAAAATAGGGGGCAGAAAGAATCTATGGAAAAATGTTGGTTCAATTCGATATTGTCTAACAAGAAGTTAGAACATAGGTGTGGACTAAGTAAATCAATGGATAGTCTTGATGCTCTTGGACATACCAGTGGAAGTGAAGAACCTATGAAAAATGATGCGGAGAAAAAGATTCCTAGTTGGGACAGTTCTAGTTTCAGTAATATTAATTATCTAAATTATTTATTTGATAGCAGGAATATTTGGAGTTTGATCTCTGATCATACTTTTTTAGTTAGAAATAGTAATGGTGACACTTATTCTGTATATTTTGATATTGAAAATCAGATTTTTGATATTGACAATGCTAGTTCTTTTTTGAGTGAACTAGAGATTCTTTTTCCTAGTTATTTGAATAGTGGGTCTAATAGTAGTAATTACTACTATTATTATTCCATGTATGATACTCAATCTAATTGGAATAATCACATTAATAGTTGCATTGATAGTTATCTTCGTTTTGAAATCAGTCTGAATAGTGACATTTACAGTGGTATCGACAGTTACATTTCTAGTTTCATTTGTACGGAAAGTATAAGTAGTATTGAAAGTAGAAATTCTAGTAGCAAAACTAGTAGCAGTTATTTCAATATAAGAGAAAGATCTAATGATTTCGATATAGATACAAAATACAAAGAGTTATGGGTTCAATGTGATAATTGTTATGGATTAAATTATAAGAAATTTTTTAGTTCAAAAATGAATATTTGTGAACACTGCGGATATCATTTGAAAATGAGTAGTTCAGATAGAATCGAACTCTTTATTGATCCTGGCACTTGGGAGCCTATGGATGAAGATATGGGCTCTATGGACCCCATTGAATTTCATTCAGAGGAGGAACCTTATATAGATCGCATCTCTTTTTATCAAAGAAAAACGGGTTTAACTGAAGCTGTTCAAACGGGCGTAGGTCAACTAAATAGTATTCCCATAGCAATTGGAGTTATGGATTTTCAGTTTATGGGAGGTAGTATGGGATCCGTAGTAGGTGAGAAAATCACCCGTTTGATCGAGTATGCTACTAATCGATCTCTACCTGTCATTATTGTGTGTGCTTCTGGAGGAGCACGCATGCAAGAAGGGAGTTTGAGCTTGATGCAAATGGCTAAAATATCTTCTGCTTCATATGATTATCAATCAAATAAAAAGTTATTCTATGTATCAATCCTTACATCTCCTACAACTGGCGGAGTTACAGCGAGTTTTGGTATGTTGGGAGATATCATTATTGCTGAACCTAATGCCTACATTGCGTTTGCGGGTAAAAGAGTAATTGAACAAACATTGAAAAAGACAGTACCCGACGGTTCACAAGCGGCTGAGTATTTATTCGATAAGGGCTTATTCGACCCAATCGTACCACGTAATCCTTTAAAAGGTGTTCTTAATGAGTTATTTCAGCTACATGGTTTCCTTCCCTTGAATCAAGATTAAAAAAAAAAGATTTTCAAATGGAAGTATAGCACTAGCTTCAGTTATTTTTCTTTGTAGCGAATAAGCATTTAGTTCATTAGAATGAAAAAAAAAAACTAAGAAGATGGTGTTTTCTTTGGGGACATCAGTTATAAGTGTAGTAAGAGTCAGAAGTTTTGGATAATTACTTTTTGCCCCGGATCCTTTTTTTATTCTACCTCTCTTCCTGATTAGAAATAAGCATCCCTCTATCGACAAGATAAAAAAGGATTTCTTTCTCCTTCCGAGAAATCCGGGAAAGAAAAATGAATTTCTTCGTCCTTTTGACATATTCATATATAGAACAACGAAAAATAGATAAAAAAAGATATAGAAAAAATGAAAAGAAAATAATAAAAAATAAGAAATCTCAAATCAAATAAATAAAATAGAAATATTCAAATAACAAATAATAAGAATATAGAGGTTCTTTCCATTTACCGAGAATCCCCGTTTTTCACTAGGAATCCCTGTTTGTTGGATAAGATTGGTTAAAGTCGGGAACTCATAAGAAACTCTTTTCTATCTTTCCTTTCAAAACAAAAAAAGGTGTTTTGAAAGGAAAGATAGAAAAGACGATGAAGATAAGGATGGGAGAAGGAGAATCCAATTTATGAAAGCGGATTCTCATACATATTCGTGTAGAAAGAGGAATAGGTACACTTCTTTTAGTTCTACATTCGTTATTGATTCTGAAATACTTCATATTAAGATTATCTTAATATTCTTTCTAATAGATAGACTTATCATAAGATATCTTTATAATTATAATTTATAATTATAATAGGTACAAATATGAAATCGAGGTACCCATTCTATGATAGATTTGAACTTTCCCTCTATTTTTGTTCCTTTAGTGGGCCTAGTCTTTCCGGCAATCGCAATGGCTTCTTTATCTCTTTATGTCCAAAGAAATAAGATTGTCTAAATATGATGGGACCAAATCTCATCAATTTCTTTCAACACTGGATCATCATACAGATGCTTTTTTAATGTAATATGGTAGGATATATGATATGTGGCCTTTCCGAAAACAAATGGAAGAGTGGTTTTGTTATGTATGCCGATGCATAATATACGCATTAATGCATGTATATGCGGTTATAGCTTAATAAATTAAATGATTAAATTCAAAATGATCAGCAAATCTTTTTTGAAAAATATTTGAAATAGAAACTCAATGTATCTAACCAATTATTCCTAATGGTTCCCGTCGGAATGCTGCTAGTTGATGAAAGTTACTTTGGGATCAAGCAATAAAGTCGAGTCAAATCCATTTGGGTTATTCTCTCAATTCCAATCGAATGCAACTGGATCTAGTATAGTATGAACTGGCGATCAGAACTTATATGGATAGAACTTATAACGGGGTCTCGAAAAACAAGTAATTTTTGCTGGGCCTGTATCCTTTTTTTAGGTTCACTAGGATTCTTAGTGGTTGGAACTTCCAGTTATCTTGGTAAAAATCTGATATCCGTATTTCCGTCTCAGCAAATTCCTTTTTTCCCACAAGGGATCGTGATGTCTTTCTATGGGATCGCAGGTCTATTCATTAGTTCTTATTTGTGGTGCACAATTTCATGGAATGTAGGTAGTGGTTATGACCGATTCGATAGAAAAGAAGGGATAATGTCTCTTTTTCGTTGGGGATTTCCTGGAAGAAATCGTCGCATCTTCCTTCGTTTCTTTCTGAAAGATATCCAATCAATCAGAATGGAGGTGAGAGAGGGTCTTTTTTCTCGTCGTGTCCTTTATATGGAAATCAGGGGCCAAGGAGCCATTCCCTTGACCCGTACTGATGAGAATTTGACTCCACGAGAAATTGAACAAAAAGCTGCCGAATTGGCTTATTTCTTGCGCGTACCCATTGAAGTATTTTGAAATGAACTGAAGAATCAATCTCAGCATGAGAGAAGGAACTTAATGCATCTCAAAAGCAGGAGGAAGTATATGGAACAATATTCATAAAATAGAATATAACTAATCAAATAAAATAGATTTTAAAATCTATTAAGGAGAATAGAAACTATTTGTACACAAAAACTATTTCTTATACGCATACACATGGCGTCCAGCTTCACTCTTTATACTAGTAAAAGGTCTAATAAGCATAGATTCCTCAAATATCCTAACATGTCTTTTGTTTTCGTAAAATATAATTCCTCTTTTTAGGCCTTTGAATTGATACCCTATCCCCGCGCTGCGGTTAGACAGTGAAATCTTTCGAATTCGAAATAGAAATAAAAGAATTAAAGGATCCGGTAGGGTTCGTCTTTAAATCCAAATTCTATTCGTTAGTTCAAATGGGTTTTCGAGTCTTCATGGAAAGGAAGAAATGAAGAGGAAATCGGTTACAATTTGCCTAATCGAGATCTCTGGAATATGGAAAGAGTATTTACTTCTTTTTTTTTTCATTCGAAAAGGGCCTTCTTCTATGTTCTATTCTAGATTATTCTAGATCCAAAGACTCAATTCTTACACAAAAACAAAAATAGGAAAAGATCCATAGGTTCGATACCTCGTTCTTGTTAGAGTTATAGGCTCTTGTTATATAACTCGTGCTTCAGAGAAATCTCAGATAGAATCGACGAATGAAACAGGTTCATTAACAATTCACATCACAGATACAGAATGAAAAAAAAGAAAGCATTGGCTTCCCTCCCATATCTTGTGTCTATACTCTTTTTGCCCTGGTGGATTTCTCTTTCATTTAAGAAATGTCTAGAAACTTGGATTCTGAATTGGTGGAATACCAGGCAATCCGAAATCCTTTTGAATGATATTCAAGAGAAAAATGTTCTAGAAAAATTTATGGAATTAGAAGAACTATTCCTGTTGGACGAGATGATAAAGGAGTACTCGGAGACACATATGCAAAGGCTTCGTATAGGAATGCACAAGGAAACAATACAATTGGTCCAAAGACACAATGAATCTCATTTCCATATCATTTTGCATTTCTCTACAAATCTAATCTGTTTCGCTATTCTAAGTGGTTATTTTGTTCTGGGTAATGAAGAACTTTTCATTCTAAATTCTTGGATTCAGGAATTTCTCTATAACTTAAGTGATACAATCAAAGCTTTTTCGATTCTTTTAGTTACTGATTTATGGATCGGATTTCACTCGACCCATGGTTGGGAACTAATGATTGGTTCGATCTACAACGATTTTGGATTGGCTCAGAATGATCAGATTATATCTGGTCTTGTTTCCACTTTTCCAGTGATTCTAGATACAATTGTGAAATATTGGATCTTCCGTTTTTTAAATCGTGTATCTCCTTCGCTTGTAGTAATTTATCATTCAATGAATGAATGAATAATTCATTAGATCTTTTGATAGAAATCAAATCAGAATCTTTCTTCGTGTATAAAGAAATCATTTGAAATCTTACTTATTCTTTATACTTCTACCTTTTCAATTCAAGGTATTCATACTATATTCCACCAGTACAATTCTTTCAGTACAATCAATACAATGGCAAACTCGTGGATAGGGAATTCTACTAGCTACCTATCAAATTTATTGTAGAAATTCCGGGGATCAATGATTGGACCATGCAAAATAGAAAGACTTTTTCTTGGGTAAAAGAACAGATGACTCGATCCATTTATGTATCGATCATGATATATGTAATAACTCGAGCATCTATTTCAAATGCATATCCCATTTTTGCGCAGCAGGGTTATGAAAATCCACGAGAAGCAACTGGGCGAATTGTATGTGCCAATTGCCATTTAGCTAATAAGCCCGTGGATATTGAAGTTCCGCAAGCTGTACTTCCTGATACTGTATTTGAAGCAGTTGTTCGAATTCCTTATGATATGCAACTGAAACAAGTTCTTGCTAATGGTAAAAAGGGAGCTTTGAATGTAGGAGCTGTTCTTATTTTACCCGAGGGATTCGAATTAGCCCCCCCCGATCGTATTTCTCCCGAAATGAAAGAAAAGATGGGCAATCTTTCTTTTCAGTGTTATCGTCCTAATAAAAGAAATATTCTTGTGATAGGTCCTGTTCCCGGTCAGAAATATAGTGAAATCGTCTTTCCTATTCTTTCCCCCGACCCTGCTACGAAAAAAGACGTTCACTTCTTAAAATATCCCATATATGTAGGTGGGAACAGAGGAAGGGGTCAGATTTATCCTGATGGTAGTAAGAGTAACAATACAGTTTATAATGCTACATCAGCTGGTATAGTAAGCAGAATAGCACGTAAAGAAAAGGGGGGATATGAAATAACCATAGTTGATGCATCAGAAGGACGTCAAGTGGTTGATATTATACCTCCAGGACCAGAACTTCTTGTTTCAGAAGGTGAATCCATCAAGCTTGATCAACCATTAACAAGTAATCCAAATGTAGGAGGGTTTGGTCAGGGAGACGCAGAAATAGTGCTTCAAGATCCATTACGAGTCCAAGGCCTTCTGTTCTTCTTGGCATCTGTGATTTTGGCACAAATATTTTTGGTTCTGAAAAAGAAACAGTTTGAAAAGGTTCAGTTGTACGAAATGAATTTCTAGATCTAGAGATTCCTTAAAAGAAAGTTGGTAAAAGTGCCAAATTCTTGTTGATTGATAGAATGATATATGATTCAAAAGATTCTATAAGTCTTTTCTTTGTTTGTTTTTCTTTTTTTTTTTTTGATACTCTTTTTTATTTTGCGGGATTTCTGAAACTCATTACTTGTATACCATTCCTAATGATAGAAAATAAGCATACAAATACAAAGGAATAGAATACAAGGCAAGGACGGGAAAAATGAAAGGAAAAAGGATTTCTAGAAAGTATTCTTAGTCTTCCTAATCGT